AGCTATTGCATTAAAGAAGAAAAGAAACTAATAGAAGTCGAAGACGCGGAATGGTAGTGAATAGAGAAAAAGATTCTTCTGATTTTCTTGTTCCTGAAAATATTCTATCTATCTCCTAGACGCTGTAGAGAATTGAGAATTTTCATGTCTTTCAATTCTCGTACTCGTAATTGGAAAGTTACGGAAGGAGATCCATCATTTTGCAAGGAAAACAACATAAAAAACTCTGGACAATTTCGAAATCAGACCAAGCGTCTTAATACATATGCAAAAAAATTCATTATTGGCCCACCATTGATTACAAGATTTTGCTTTTATGAATCGCTATTGCTTTGATACGAATAATGGCAGTCGTTTCAGTATGTTAAGGATACAGATGTATCCACAATTCATTTAGAGTTACTTAATAGCCTATTTCTTATACTATATCTCTCTCCCGTGAAATTCTCGAGCCGAAAGATGGATGCATATGCTGTGTTTCATTTTGCTAAATGATATCAATTAAATGGTGTATCAATTCTATAAATTGGATATAGCAATAAATAAATCAGCAAAATTCTTTTATTTTAGATAGAAGAAACATTTCTTCTATCTAAAATAAAAGAATGTACCCTTCTATCCAAATCCAATTTGCATCGATAAAATAAATCCAAATTCTAGATTCCAGCAGTAGATGAATAATTGCAAATTTTTGTGTGTACGAGATTCGAATAACTTCAAAATAACTGACATAATTTTTTATTTTTCCTGATCAGAAAAATACATGAAAAAGAAAGGAGGTAGAAAAATTTTTTGATTTATGGTTAAAGAAGAAAAACAAGAAAACAGGGGTTCTGTTGAATTTCAAGTATTCAGTTTCACCAATAAGATACGGAGACTTGCTTCACATTTGGAATTACACAAAAAAGATTTTTCATCGGAAAGAGGTCTACGAAGACTTTTGGGAAAACGTCAACGTTTGCTGGCTTATTTGGCAAAGAAAAATAGAGTACGTTATAAGAAATTAATAAGTCAGTTGGATATTCGGGAGAAGTAATTTAATCGTTCGAATTTTTTTCTTATTTTATTAGTAGTCTTATAGTAGTCTTAGATTTTGCATTTTGATGAGCCTCGTTTTGAGGAATTCATGGAATAATGAATTAAGGAAGAAAAAAGAATATGAACAAGGATACAAGAAAAGATCTAATGATAGTCAATATGGGCCCTCACCACCCATCAATGCATGGTGTTCTTCGACTGATCGTTACTCTCGATGGTGAAGATGTTGTTGATTGTGAACCCATATTAGGCTATTTACACAGAGGAATGGAAAAAATCGCAGAAAACAGAACGATTATACAATACTTGCCTTATGTAACACGGTGGGATTATTTAGCTACTATGTTTACAGAAGCAATAACGGTAAATGCACCAGAATTCTTAGAGAATATTCAAATACCTCAAAGAGCCAGCTATATTCGGGTAATTATGTTAGAATTGAGCCGTATAGCTTCTCACTTGTTATGGCTTGGGCCTTTTATGGCGGATCTCGGCGCACAGACTCCTTTTTTCTACATTTTTAGAGAGAGAGAATTGATATATGATCTATTTGAAGCTGCTACAGGTATGCGAATGATGCATAATTACTTTCGCATCGGAGGAGTAGCTGCCGATCTACCCTATGGATGGATGGATAAATGTTTAGATTTCTGTGATTATTTTTTACGAGGAGTTGTTGAATATGAACAACTTATTACACAGAATCCTATTTTTTTAGAACGAGTTGAAGGAGTAGGTTTTATTAGCGGAGAAGAAGCTGTAAATTGGGGCTTATCGGGACCCATGTTACGAGCTTCTGGAATACAATGGGATCTTCGTAAAATTGATCCTTATGAGTCTTACAATCAATTCGATTGGAAAGTCCAATGGCAAAAAGAAGGAGATTCGTTAGCTCGCTATTTAGTACGAATTGGTGAAATGAAGGAATCCATCAAAATTATTCAACAGGCTGTAGAGAAAATTCCTGGAGGCCCTTATGAGAATTTAGAAGCCCGACGCTTTAATAAAGCAAAGAATTCGGAATGGAATGATTTTGAATATAGATTTCTTGGTAAAAAACCTTCCCCAAATTTTGAATTATCAAAACAAGAGCTTTATGTAAGAGTAGAAGCTCCAAAAGGTGAATTAGGAATTTATCTGGTAGGAGATGACAGTCTTTTCCCCTGGAGATGGAAAATTCGTCCACCCGGTTTTATTAATTTACAAATTCTTCCTCAGCTAGTTAAAAAAATGAAATTGGCTGATATCATGACGATATTAGGTAGTATAGATATCATTATGGGGGAAGTTGATCGTTGAAATGATAATAGATAGGATAGAGGTAGAAACTCTCAATTCTTTTTTGAAATCGGAATTATTAAAAGAAGTCTATGGACTAATATGGATTATACCTATTTTGACCCTCCTATTGGGAATCACAATAGAAGTACTTGTAATTGTGTGGTTAGAAAGAGAAATATCCGCATCGATACAACAACGTATTGGTCCTGAATATGCCGGCCCCCTAGGACTGCTTCAAGCTATAGCAGATGGAACTAAGCTGATTTTTAAAGAAGATATCCTGCCATCCCGAGGAGAGATTCCTTTATTTAGCATTGGACCCTCTATAGCAGTCATATCCGTTTTATTAAGTTTTTTAGTTATCCCTTTTGGATATCGTTTTGTTTTAGCTGATCTTAGTATTGGTGTTTTTTTATGGATTGCCATTTCAAGTATTGCTCCTATTGGTCTTCTTATGGCAGGATATAGCTCAAATAATAAATATTCTTTTTCAGGTGGTCTACGAGCAGCTGCTCAATCTATTAGTTATGAAATACCATTAACTTTTTGTGTGCTAGCAATATCTCTACGTGTGATTCGTTAAAAAAGGAGCTTTTCCTCTAAAATCTATTGAATATTTATCTTCCTTTTCTTATTCTGTATTCAGGTCGGTAAGTTAAACTAGATAGCTATATGAGTGAAACAAAACAGCTTATTAATTTGTAGTAAAAATAAAAAATCTCATTTCCTACGTACAAGAAAAAGTTGAAGTAAACATAAGCAGTGTAAACTCTTTACCCCAAGATTGAGATTGTTTGATTAGTCATCATATCTTGAAGCGGGCAAGAATAAAGGATTCGCGATATGGAATTCCATTACTAGACTATTTTTAGTTATTACTAGAACTTATAACCATATAAAAGAACCCATAAAAAGTTAGTGAGGGATTAGGAACACTAAAGTACATAAAGGATTAGTAATGAGAGAATCTAAATCATTAGACATTTTTCCTCATAAAAGGAATCATAATAAGGACTTGAAATTGGTGGAAATGATCAAGTAGTACTTTCTTCGGATTCCGATCCAGAGTATATTCCCATTCACTTGTTAAGGAAATAGCTATCAAGAACGAATTAACCCTTTATTTCTTTTTTCTTTTTAAGTATCCCCTTCCCCGGGAAAGAAGAATAGGACAAAAGATATGGAATGCAATACAAAAAAAGATCCTTATTTATTCTTTCTTTTATCTATATTCATACAGAATTGAATTCGTCATGAACTAATATCCAATTCTTTTCATTTATTAATTGCTATAACGAGTGTTTTATTCCAATATTAAGTTATTACTGAACAAGAAAAAAGTGTCATTTTATTATATAAAGGATAAGATCAATTCGGAAGCGCTTTTTTATTATTTTAGCAGACGGAATTGCTTTGGTCTAATTTAGGACTTTCCAATCAATTTTATCTTACCTAATTCTATCTACGCTCGGGGGATAAGATCGAAAAGAAATAATCCTTTTTTCTGATCATAGAGGAGCCGTATGAAGCTAAGGTTTCATGTACGGTTTTGGAATAGCGGTGGGAACTGTAATGTTATCATCGACTATGATTATCTAACAGTTCAAGTACGGTTGATATAGTTGAAGCACAGTCAAAATATGGTTTTTTTGGATGGAATCTTTGGCGTCAGCCTATAGGTTTTCTAGTTTTTCTAATTTCTTCTTTGGCAGAATGTGAAAGATTACCCTTTGATTTACCAGAAGCAGAGGAAGAATTAGTAGCGGGTTATCAAACCGAATATTCCGGTATTAAATATGGTTTATTTTATCTTGCTTCTTACCTAAATTTATTAGTTTCCTCCTTATTTGTAACTGTTCTCTACTTAGGCGGGTGGAATTTTTCTATTCCCTATATATCCTTTTTTGAATTTTTCCAAATGAATAAAATTGTGGGAATTTTAGAAATGATAATGAGTATCCTTATTACATTAACTAAAGCTTTTTTATTTCTCTTCATTTCTATCACAATAAGATGGACTTTACCCCGGATGAGAATGGATCAGTTATTAAATCTTGGATGGAAATTTCTTTTACCTATTTCTCTGGGCAATCTCTTATTAACAACTTCTTCCCAACTAGTTTCACTATAAATAAGATAATACAATAACAGTAAGAATATCTTCAACACAAAAGTTCTCTCAAACAAGAGAAAGAAACATACCTTTTTTCATAGATATTTAGAATATGTTCCCTATGATAACTGGGTTCATTAGTTATGGTCAACAAACAATACGTGCCGCAAGATACATTGGTCAAGGTTTCATAATTACCTTATCCCACACAAATCGTTTACCTATAACGATTCACTACCCTTATGAAAAATCAATTACATCAGAGCGTTTCCGCGGGCGAATACACTTTGAATTTGATAAATGTATTGCTTGTGAAGTATGTGTTCGTGTATGCCCAATAGATCTACCCCTTGTGGATTGGAGATTTGAAAAGGATATTAAAAAGAAACAATTGCTTAATTATAGCATTGATTTCGGAGTTTGTATATTTTGTGGTAACTGTGTTGAATATTGTCCGACAAACTGTTTATCAATGACTGAAGAATATGAACTTTCTACTTATGATCGTCATGAATTGAATTACAATCAAATTGCTTTAAGTCGATTACCAGTCTCCATAATGGGAGATTACACAATTCAAACAATTAGGAATTCGCCTCAAAGTAAAATAGACGAAGAAAAATCTTGGAATTCAAGAACGATTACTGATTACTAGGTACTAGGATTTTTTGTTAGAAAAATCCAATAGTTTTTTACTAACTATAAAGAAAAATGAATAACTACTGCTTATTACAAATTATTCATGATTTAAAATGAGAGTAGATTTTCGTGATGTGATTTCTAACTATACAATTTATATAAAAATATCCTAATCCCTTTTTCTTTCCTTGAATCTTTTAGTTTTAGTCAGTTCATGAAAATTTTATACTATTAATTTCTTCTTATCCATAATGGATTTACCTGGACCAATACATGAGATTCTTGTGCTATTTGGGGGATTTGTTCTTCTACTAGGGGGTCTAGGAGTAGTATTACTTACCAACCCAATTTATTCTGCCTTTTCGCTGGGATTAGTTCTTGTTTGTATATCCTTGTTCTATTTTTTATTGAATTCCTACTTTGTAGCTGTCGCACAACTTCTTATTTATGTGGGAGCCATAAATGTCTTGATCATATTTGCTGTAATGTTTGTAAATGGCTCAGAGTGGTCTAAAGATAAGAATTATTGGACTATTGGAGATGGGTTTACTTCACTCGTTTCTATAACTATTCCTTTTTCACTAATGACTACTATCCCAGATACGTCATGGTATGGAATTCTTTGGACTACAAGATCAAACCAAATAGTAGAACAGGGTCTCATAAATAACGTTCAACAAATTGGGATTCATTTAGCAACCGATTTTTATCTTCCGTTTGAACTCATTTCCCTAATTCTTCTAGTTTCTTTAATAGGTGCAATTACTATGGCTCGACAATAATAAATTCTTAGAATTTCAAATCTAAAAAAATAACTAAAGAATAAAACAAACAATTTTTATTTAGTAAAATCCATCTACTGTCAACACAACAAATACTTTTTTCTCTTTTGTTGCGTAATTGTTCTATTCTAATTAATTGAATCGGTTCAATTCTTGTGCTCATATTGAAATGAATCGAGATGGATAAGGAGTTAGTTAATGATGTTTGAGCATGTACTTTTTTTGAGTGTCTATTTATTTTCGATTGGTATCTATGGATTGATTACAAGCCGAAACATGGTTAGAGCTCTAATATGTCTTGAACTTATACTGAATTCAATTAATCTAAATCTCGTAACATTTTCTGCTCTATTTGATAGTCGCCAATTAAAAGGAGACATTTTCGCAATTTTTGTTATAGCCCTTGCGGCGGCTGAAGCAGCTATTGGACTATCCATTCTTTCTTCCATCCATCGTAACAGGAAATCAACTCGTATCAATCAATCGAATTTTTTGAATAATTAGGCATAGAATTCTCTAAACAAAGGCGCATATATAATAATAAGGAACATTAAGATTAATAAAATTCGAGTCTTCTTTTCTTATTTTTATTTGAGAATACCTGTTTTTGAAGTAGGTTATTTCAGAGTATTCTTTTTTACTTATTAAATTTTGCATTTTTGCAATTCATTGATATTGCAATATTCAAATTGCAATAATTTATATTGCAAAGATAATAGCCAATGGCTAATTCGAATTAGTATGTAGAATTCGTATAATTATGACTGTTGAAGCCTTAAATTCAAGTCTCTTAGCTCTTTTCACGCTTTCTCACAAACAGATTAAGAAATATATTGCATTATTTATTAAAGTTTGGATAAACCATTGCTTCGTCTGGTGTCTACAATACATATAACTTATATAGTACTAATTTCATTTTTACCAGATCGAAAATTATTATGTTGAAAAGGAAAACTTCTAGATCCAATGTCACATTCTGTAAAAATTTATGATACATGTATAGGATGCACTCAATGTGTACGAGCTTGTCCAACAGATGTATTAGAAATGATACCTTGGGATGGATGTAAAGCCAAGCAAATAGCTTCTGCGCCGAGAACCGAAGATTGTGTGGGTTGTAAGAGATGCGAATCCGCCTGCCCAACAGATTTTTTAAGTGTCCGCGTTTATTTAGGGCCTGAAACAACCCGCAGCATGGCTCTATCTTATTGATACGTTACAAAAAACTCCACTTGAATCGTCTGATTCCTCTTTACCGAAGAAGCCTGTGCTCAATATAATCGAGCATGGGCTTTTCTGGTCAAAATGTATTTTGTCTTTATTACTTTATCATGAGTTATTTTCCTTGGTTAACAATACTTGTTGTTTTGCCGATATTTGCAGGTTCATTAATTTTCTTTTTACCCCATAAAGGAAACAAAATTGTTAGGTGGTATACTATATCTATTTGTTTATTAGAATTCCTTCTAATGACTTATGCATTCTGTTATCATTTCCAATTAGAGGATCCCTTAATCCAATTAAGGGAGGATTCTAAATGGATAGATGTTTTTGATTTCCACTGGAGATTGGGAATCGATGGACTTTCATTAGGATCTATTTTATTGACAGGATTTATCACTACTTTAGCTACTTTAGCGGCTTGGCCAATTACCCGGAATTCGCGATTATTCTATTTCCTGATGCTAGCAATGTATAGCGGTCAAATAGGATTATTTTCTTCACGAGACCTTTTACTTTTTTTTATCATGTGGGAGTTAGAATTAATTCCTGTTTACTTACTTTTATCCATGTGGGGGGGGAAAAGGCGTCTATATTCAGCTACCAAGTTTATTTTGTATACTGCAGGCGGTTCCATTTTTTTCTTAATCGGAGTTCTGGGTATGGGCTTATATGGTTCCAACGAACCAATATTAGACTTGGAACGATTGATTAATCAATCATACCCTGCAACATTGGAAATACTACTTTATTTTGGCTTCCTTATTGCTTATGCTGTCAAATTGCCGATTATACCTCTACATACGTGGTTACCAGATACCCACGGGGAAGCACATTACAGTACATGTATGCTTTTAGCGGGAATCTTATTAAAGATGGGAGCATATGGATTGATTCGGATCAATATGGAATTGTTACCTCATGCTCATTATCTATTCTCCCCCTGGTTGGTAATAATAGGAGCGGTGCAAATAATCTATGCAGCTTCAACTTCTCTTGGTCAACGAAATTTCAAAAAAAGAATAGCCTACTCCTCCGTATCTCACATGGGTTTCATAATTATAGGAATTGGTTCCATAACCAACATTGGACTAAATGGAGCTATTTTACAAATATTATCCCATGGATTTATCGGTGCTACACTATTTTTCTTGGCAGGAACGGCTTGTGATAGAATGCGTCTTGTTTATCTCGAAGAACTGGGAGGGATATCTATACCAATGCCAAAAATGTTTACTATGTTTAGTAGCTTTTCAATGGCTTCTCTTGCCTTGCCAGGAATGAGCGGTTTTGTTGCAGAATTAGTAGTATTTTTTGGACTAATTGCTAGTCCAAAATTTATGTTAATGCCAAAAATGCTAATTACTTTTGTAATGGCAATTGGAATGATATTAACTCCTATTTATTTATTATCTATGTTACGCCAGATGTTCTATGGATACAAGTTATTTCATGTTCCAAACGCAAATTTTGTGGATTCTGGACCACGAGAACTCTTTCTTTTAATCTGTATCTTTTTACCAGTAATAGGAATTGGTATTTATCCAGATTTTGTTCTCTCGCTATCCGTTGACAGGGTAGAGGCTCTCTTATCCAATTATTATCCTAAATAGGATTTTCTTTTTTAACAAGTCCGCTCTATATTTCATAATGGAAAAACCGAAAAATTCCGAAAAAAGTAAAAAAGTCTAATTAGATCTATTTCGAATTTTTGGGAACCCTTTGAAAAGACGTTCAAAGGGGTTCCCAAATCCAAAAAAATGGGAAAAAACTTCATTTTATGAATGTTTTATGTTATGTAATCATTTAGATGGTAATGTAAATGAACCATAACTATGTAAACCTATTCCTAAAAGATTGATACCAAAATAGCAGATCCAAATTATAAGAAATCCTATCGAAGCTACAAATGCAGAATTCGTACCCTTCCAACTTGGATTTGTTCTACTATGTAAATAAATTGCAAATATGGTCCAGGTAATAAATGCCCAAGTTTCCTTAGGATCCCAATTCCAATAGGATCCCCACGCCTCATTAGCCCATACTGCTCCACAAAGAATACCTATGGTTAAAAGGGTAAACCCTAGACTAATAACACGATAACTCCAAGAATCCAAACGATCGGTTAATTGATATTTGTAATAATTTGGAAATGAAGGAAAAGAGGTGTTTTTTAAGGCACTTCTTTTTGCATAGAAATATTCAATCTCACTAAATAAAAATGTTTTAAGTAATTTTCTTTTTTTCTTTTTAGAAAAGAAATCGAAATTCTTTCGAAATCTAATGATTAGAAGAGCGGCGGATAATAAGGATCCGCACAAAAGAGTTGCATAGCTTAGTAACATCATACTGACATGCATCATTAACCACTGAGATTGGAGAGCAGGTACTAGTATTGTAGATTGATGCATTTCAGTTAAAAGACCTGACGTGGCAAAGCCTTGCGTTAAAATAGTACTTGGCGTAGTTATTGCGCTTAAATCATTTTTAGAGTTCTGTATCTTAGGAATAGTATGAAGAATATACAGAGCCCATGAAAGGAAGATCAATGACTCATATAAATTACTTAATGGAAAATGTCCCGAAGAAACCCAACGAGAAACTAAGAATCCTGTTATAGAGAAAAAAGTAGCTATCATTCCTTTTTCTGACGAATCACGTAATCCCCTAAGTTCACGAACTAATAAGGTTATCAAATGAATCGTAATCACAATGGAAATTGTTGAGAAAGAGATATGAGTTAGTATATGTTCTAAAGTTGCAAATAGCATAAGGAGAAGGTCCCATTACAAAATTGGAAATTTCGAATTGAATCCATTTTCTAATCTATTGTATTCTTTTTCGAGAATGCCGCCACTCGGACTCGAACCGAGATGCTTGAGCACTGCTTCCTAAGAGCAGCGTGTCTACCAATTTCACCATGGCGGCTAACTTGAAATAATAGTTAACTTAAAAGAATAATAGTTATTTTCTCGCGAATCGTCGAGATTGGGAGAATCCATAGAATTTAGGAAAATTATTAGAATTTCATCTTTAAATACAAAGAGTTTTGTATTTTGAAAAGTTTCTTGAGTCAAAGCCTTTACGCTCTTATTAATATTATTTACCAGTCCTAAACCTGTGAATTTAGGATAAGATCGGTAGAAATTCTAAATCCTATTGCAAGAGTACTCTACTTTTATAATGGAATCCTCATAAAAAAATAGGAGGATTCCATTATCAAAAGTTCTTTGATAGGAAAAAAGAATACTGAGGACACAATATACCAAAACTTTTGTTCTATAATAACAGAATAACAGAGGGATTAGTTCTAAGAATATTGTACCCAGGAATTCGACACATAAAAGTACATTCATTAATTAATCCAAATTATTCATTCATATTAAATAATTGGAATTTCTTTGAGATAGTTCAATTCAGATTATTCCAAAACCTGATTATTTGTTTGTTACCCAGAAAAACCTTTTGGTTTTGGATGCTCGTTACCGCTCAAAAATGATCTTGATTTTGCTAAGGAATAAGATTGTACTATGGAAAAATAAGTTTTTTTCTTCCAAATATTTTTACGAATACGCTTTTTTGACATCGAAGTACGTTTTTTTGGAACTGCCATTCAAAAGGGGAATTAGTTTTTTTTAGTTGTATGTGAAAGACATCTATTGCCGCAAATCAATCCTTCTTTCTGTTTTTTCTTAGTATTTATACTTAGATACTGAAAGATAATGAAATTTGAAATTATTTTTTACGTCCTTTTGTCTAATGTGGATAAGAAAAGAGTTTTTCGCGTATTTTTCATATATATTTTAGACTTTGTTTTAATAATATACAATATATACAAAGATATATTATAAACAAAGGTTTTCCATTTAAATCAATTTATATATCAAATATACTCCATATATAAATCTAAGGTATGGGGGATAAGCCCCCATATAATATGGGGAGATAAAACGAAGGTAAAATTCAAATAGTTAATTAAGTTGAGAAGATATTCAAGAATGGAATTCCAGTCAAAATAAAAAAAGAATTAGTCTATTAAACAAGACATTCTAAAACTTAGATAATTCTAGTCATTAGGATTTCCATTTTATATGAAGTAAAAAATATTCGAGAATTTCCGATAAATATAAAATTCAAATATAGTTGTTGAAATTCAATCAATCAGTTACGAAATAAGAGAGCTATTTCATTTTAACAGAAAGAAATAAAAAAAAGAATAGGAATAGAAAGTAAACTGATTCAATCTTTTTTTATATTTTAATAAATATCTTTTTTATCTAATAACTAAATAACGAAATTCTTTGATTAAGTTTTTGAATTTAAGCAACTAAACCCATTCCGAATTTTGGAATATTTCAATGAGACAAATTTGGAAAAAATCAGAATTCCAGTATTTTTTCTTATTCTTATTTTGTTTTTTTTAATTCCTTCAGAAAGAAATAAGAATAAGTTTGGTGAATCGGAAACAATTTTATAGAAAAAAAGAACTATAAATTTCAACTAAAAATTGCTATTTCTTTTCTTATGGAACATACATATCAATATGCCTGGGTAATCCCTCTTCTCCCACTTCCAGTTATTATGTCAATGGGGTTTGGGCTTTTTCTTATTCCGACAGCAACAAAAAATCTTCGTCGCATATGGGCTTTTCCTAGTGTTTTACTCTTAAGTATAGCTCTGGTATTCTCAGTTCACCTGTCTATTCAACAAATAAAAGGGAGTTCTATCTATCAATATCTATGGTCTTGGACCATCAATAATGATTTTTCCTTAGAATTTGGATACTTGATCGACCCCCTTACTTCTATTATGTTAATACTAATTACTACTGTGGGAATCTTGGTTCTTATTTATAGTGACGATTATATGTCTCACGATGAGGGATATTTGAGATTTTTCGTTTATATAAGTTTTTTTAATACTTCCATGTTGGGGTTGGTTACTAGTTCCAATTTGATACAAATTTATTTTTTTTGGGAACTTGTGGGAATGTGTTCCTATTTATTGATAGGCTTTTGGTTTACACGCCCAATTGCAGCGAGTGCTTGTCAAAAAGCTTTTGTAACTAATCGTGTAGGGGATTTTGGTTTGTTATTAGGAATTTTAGGTTTTTTTTGGATAACAGGTAGTTTAGAGTTTCGGGATTTGTTCAAAATAGCTAATAACTGGATTCCTAATAATGGGATTAATTCATTACTTACTACTTTGTGTGCTTTTTTATTATTTCTTGGTGCAGTTGCAAAATCTGCACAATTCCCTCTTCACGTATGGTTACCTGATGCTATGGAAGGACCCACTCCCATTTCGGCTCTTATACACGCAGCAACTATGGTTGCTGCGGGGATTTTTCTTCTAGCTCGACTTCTTCCTCTTTTCATATCCCTACCTTTGATAATGAGTTTCATTTCCTTAGTAGGTACAATAACACTTTTCTTAGGAGCGACTTTAGCTCTTGCTCAGAGAGATATTAAAAGAAGCTTAGCCTATTCTACAATGTCTCAATTGGGTTATATGATGTTAGCTCTAGGTATAGGTTCTTATCAAGCAGCTTTATTCCATTTGATCACTCATGCTTATTCGAAAGCTTTATTGTTCTTGGGATCCGGATCTGTTATTCATTCAATGGAACCTCTTGTTGGATATTCACCAGATAAAAGTCAGAATATGGTTCTTATGGGTGGTTTAAAAAAATATGTTCCTATTACAAGAACGACTTTTTTATTGGGTACACTTTCTCTTTGTGGTATTCCACCTCTTGCTTGCTTTTGGTCCAAAGATGAAATCCTTAGTAATAGTTGGTTATATTCACCCTTTTTTGGAATAATAGCTTCTTTTACTGCAGGATTAACTGCATTTTATATGTTTCGAATATATTTACTTACTTTTGATGGGTATTTGCGTGTTCATTTTCAAAATTACAGTAGTACTAAAGAAGGTTCGTTGTATTCAATATCCTTATGGGGAAAAAGCATACCCAAGGGAGTCAATAGAGATTTTGTTTTATCAACAATGAAGAATGGAGTTTCTTTTTTTTCACAAAATATATCCAAAATTCCTGGTAATACAAGAAATAGGATAGGATTTTTTAGTACTTCCTTTGGAGCTAAAAATACTTTTGTCTATCCTCGCGAAACTGGAAATACTATGCTATTTCCTCTTCTTATATTAATGCTTTTTACTTTGTTCATTGGATCCATAGGAATCCATTTTGATAATGGAGTAATGGATAACGGAACATCAGAGTTAACCATATTATCAAAGTGGCTAGCCCCTTCGATAAGCTTTTTCCAGGAAAGTTCTAATTCTTCCATAAATTCATACGAATTTCTCACTAATGCTATTTCTTCTGTAAGTTTAGCTATTTTTGGTTTATTCATAGCATATATATGCTATGGATCCGCTTATTCTTTTTTTCAGAATTTGAATTTAAAAAATTCCCTTGTAAAAGGGAATCCAAAAAAGAACTTTTTGGATCAAGTAAAAAAAAAGGTATACAGCTGGTCATATAATCGCGGTTATATAGATGTTTTCTATACTAAGTTCTTTATTCTGGGTATAAGAAGATTTGCCGAACTAACGCATTTTTTTGATAAAGGTGTTATTGATGGAATTATCAATGGAGTGGGTCTTGCTGGTTTTTGTATAGGAGAAGAAATTAAATATGTGGGGGGAGGGCGAATATCGTCTTATCTATTCTTTTTTTTATGTTATGTATCCTTGTTCATATTCTTTTTTCTTCCTTAATTCATTATTCCATGAATTCCTCAAAACGAGGCTCATCAAAATGCAAAATCTAAGACTACTATAAGACTACTAATAAAATAAGAAAAAAATTCGAACGATTAAATTACTTCTCCCGAATATCCAACTGACTTATTAATTTCTTATAACGTACTCTATTTTTCTTTGCCAAATAAGCCAGCAAACGTTGACGTTTTCCCAAAAGTCTTCGTAGACCTCTTTCCGATGAAAAATCTTTTTTGTGTAATTCCAAATGTGAAGCAAGTCTCCGTATCTTATTGGTGAAACTGAATACTTGAAATTCAACAGAACCCCTGTTTTCTTGTTTTTCTTCTTTAACCATAAATCAAAAAATTTTTCTACCTCCTTTCTTTTTCATGTATTTTTCTGATCAGGAAAAATAAAAAATTATGTCAGTTATTTTGAAGTTATTCGAATCTCGTACACACAAAAATTTGCAATTATTCATCTACTGCTGGAATCTAGAATTTGGATTTATTTTATCGATGCAAATTGGATTTGGATAGAAGGGTACATTCTTTTATTTTAGATAGAAGAAATGTTTCTTCTATCTAAAATAAAAGAATTTTGCTGATTTATTTATTGCTATATCCAATTTATAGAATTGATACACCATTTAATTGATATCATTTAGCAAAATGAAACACAGCATATGCATCCATCTTTCGGCTCGAGAATTTCACGGGAGAGAGATATAGTATAAGAAATAGGCTATTAAGTAACTCTAAATGAATTGTGGATACATCTGTATCCTTAACATACTGAAACGACTGCCATTATTCGTATCAAAGCAATAGCGATTCATAAAAGCAAAATCTTGTAATCAATGGTGGGCCAATAATGAATTTTTTTGCATATGTATTAAGACGCTTGGTCTGATTTCGAAATTGTCCAGAGTTTTTTATGTTGTTTTCCTTGCAAAATGATGGATCTCCTTCCGTAACTTTCCAATTACGAGTACGAGAATTGAAAGACATGAAAATTCTCAATTCTCTACAGCGTCTAGGAGATAGATAGAATATTTTCAGGAACAAGAAAATCAGAAGAATCTTTTTCTCTATTCACTACCATTCCGCGTCTTCGACTTCTATTAGTTTCTTTTCTTCTTTAATGCAATAGCTATAGTTTGATATAGAATCCATTTCTCAAAGTAATGGAAACCAT